TAATTCTCGGGGAATGAAGGATTCTTAGAATATCGTGATTTGATCTGCATATTTCTGGTAAAAACAACAATCTTCGTTACCAATCTTTTGATCATAAATAAAAATGGAAAGTGTTCGATTAGAACATGAAAACGTGACTGAATCAGTTCTAGTTACTCCTTGGGACACAATCAAGGAAGAGAATATGAAGATTCTCGAATAACGAAAAGAATCCAATTTCTTCTACTTCAAAAGAATTGAACGAGAAGCCGTATGAGGTGAGAATCTCATGTACGGTTTTGTAGAGTGACAGTAAAGGTAACTTATCTGTCAACTTTTCCACTACCACCCCCAAAAAACCGAACTCTGCCTTACGTAAAGTTGCCAGAGTACGATTAACCTCTGGATTTGAAATCACTGCTTATATACCTGGTATTGGCCATAATTTACAAGAACATTCTGTAGTATTAGTAAGAGGGGGAAGGGTGAAAGATTTACCCGGTGTGAGATATCACATTGTTCGAGGAACCCTAGATGCTGTCGGAGTAAAAGATCGTCAACAAGGGCGTTCTAGTGCGTTGTAGATTCTTATCTAAGACTTGTATCATTTTATGATGATGCCATGTTAATTGCTAGAAACATGTGAAGTATATGGCTAACCTAATAACGAAAGTTTTGTAAGGGGACTGGAGCAGGCTACCATAGGACAAAAGATCTTATTTCTAAAGAGATTTGGAACTATTATACGTCCAAGGTTCAACATTGAAATCATTTCAGAAGTTTTCCCCAACTTTGCTTGTGTCAACAAACAATTCAAAATACCTCGACTTTTTTAGAACAGGTTCGAGTCAAATAGCAATGATTTGAAACACTTTTCTTTTTTTTTTTTTTTTACACTCTTTTGGGAACCTAAGGACTTGATCGTACAGATATGGAAAATACGAGATTTCCAATCATAGCAAGGAAAAGGAAGGAAACGGATACTCAATTGAAAGTGAGTAAACAGGATTGTATACATAAAGAATAGATCTCATATCTACCTATATAATCATGTGGAAAGCCGTATTCGATGAAAGTCGTATGTACGGTTTGGAGGGAGATCTTTCATACCTTTAGAGATCCACCCTACAATACGGAGTCAAAAAGCCAAAATAAGTGATTCATTTTTAGCCTCTATGAAATGGATTATTGAACCCTTTTCACACTCATGTCACGTCGAAGTACTGCAGAGAAAGAAACTGCAAAATCCGATCCAATTTATCGCAATCGATTAGTTAACATGTTGGTTAACCGTATTCTTAGACACGGAAAAAAATCATTGGCTTATCGAATTCTTTATCGAGCCATGAAAAATATTCAACAAAAGACAGAAAAAAATCCACTATCTGTTTTACGCCAAGCGATACGTGGGGTAACTCCCAATGTAACAGTAAAAGCAAGACGTGTAGGTGGATCGACTTATCAAGTTCCCATTGAAATCAGATCTACACAAGGAAAAGCACTTGCCATTCGTTGGTCATTAGGGGCATCTCGAAAACGTCCGCCGGGTCGAAATATGGCTTTCAAATTGAGTTACGAATTAATGGATGCTGCCAGGGAGAATGGCAATGCTATACGCAAGAAGGAAGAGACTCATAGAATGGCAGAGGCCAATAGAGCTTTTGCGCATTTCCGTTAATCTATGAACAGGATCGAGATCTATCTATCTATATAGATAGATAGATTCGAAAGATTAACATCCCCAAATTCTTAGAAATTGATCAATATGTCTATCGGAACGAACGAAAGAAAACAAGGATGAAACATAAGTCCTAGATCAACTAAGCCCTCTCGGGGAGGCTTGCTTAATAAAGAATAAGATTCTGAAATAAGATTTGATCCTATTCATGAGGATTATGTAAATCTCCTATTCCAAGAATAGAAAGTTTCAAAAGATTGATACTTTTCGGAGATTGAATGAAGTTACTAATTCATGATCTGACATGTACGAAATGAAAACTTCATTTTCAATTAGACCCTGAGATCATTTTTATGAAAGAGTTTCATTTGCTTCTCTTCCATGGGGGTTCTATTCTCCCAGAATGTATCCTAATTCTCGGCCTAATTCTTCTTCTGATGATCGATCTAACCTCTGATCAAAAAGATACGCCTTGGCTCTATTTCATCTCTTTAACAAGTTTAGTAATGAGCATAACGGTCTTATTATTTCGATGGAGAGAAGAGCCTACGATTAGCTTTTTGGGTAATTTCCAAACGAGCAATTTCAACAAAATCTTTCGATTTCTCATTTTACTATGCTCAACTCTATGCATTCCTCTATCCGTGGAGTACATCAAATGTGCAGAAATGGCTATAACAGAGTTCCTGTTATTCCTATTAACGGCTGCTCTAGGAGGAATGGTTTTATGTGGTGCTAATGATTTAGTCACTATCTTCGTAGCTCTGGAATGTTTCAGCTTATGTTCTTATCTATTATCTGGATATACCAAGAGAGATGTACGGTCTAACGAGGCTACTATGAAATATTTACTTATGGGTGGGGCAAGCTCTTCTATTCTGGTTTATGGGTTTTCTTGGCTATACGGTCTATCCGGGGGAGAGATTGAGCTTCAAGAGGTAGTAAATGGTCTCATAAATACACAAATGTATAACTCCCCAGGAATTTTGATTGCGCTCATATCCATAACTGTAGGAATTGGATTCAAGCTTTCTCTAGTCCCTTTTCATCAATGGACCCCTGACGTATATGAAGGAGTGCGATTCGTTCGACGAATTATTACCTCTATAACAGGTACATATCTATCTTTTTTAGAGATGTTTAGATCTATAAAAACTCTATGGGCATGCGGGAGAGAAAAAGACTGTTATCCCCACTCGGACTAAGGCATAACTTTTACCAAGAGTTATTCGCGATATTTTTGTTGAAATAACAATTAAGGTAAAGCAAGGTCAGAAATCACTAATATCTTTTAATAAACAGAGATATTTTGCAAGTTGGTTATTACGGGTAGTTCTTACAAAGGATCAGACCAATGGCGTATACAATACTTTCATTCTCGATGTAAATGCTACATAGTCAGTTTTCATCCTTCAAGGACTACGAGTGTAATAAAAGCATCCGTCGACAAAAAGATCACCCTAAGATGATTATCTCATGGCTATTGAGAACGAATAAAATCAGATGGTTCTATTTCTCAATCTTTTTGACTTGTTCTTACGGAACCGAAGTCAGAAAGATCGAAAAAGTCAGTGATTCACTATGAGAACCACTGATGAAGGATTCCTCGGGAAGTTAAGGATTAGTAATCTTTTCTATAAATTGAATCGATTCGGTCTTATACATACGCGAGGAGGGTAATGAAAAAGGAATAAGATGATTATGCCCTTCTTTTTTTATCACTTAGGAGCCGTGCGAGATGAGAGTCTCATGCACGGTTTTGAATGAGAGAAAGGAGTGAGGGATCCTCTTTTCGACTCTAACTCTCCCACCCCAGTCGTTGCTTTTCTTTCTGTTACTTCGAAAGTAGCTGCTTCAGCTTTAGCCACTCGAATTTTCGATATTATTTTCTACTTTTCATCGAACGAATGGCATCTTCTTTTGGAAATCTTAGCTATTCTTAGCATGATATTAGGCAATTTAATTGCTATTACTCAAACGAGCATGAAACGTATGCTTGCATATTCGTCCATGGGTCAAATTGGATATATCATTATTGGAATAATTGCTGGAGACTCAAAGAATGGATATGCAAGCATGATAACTTATATGCTGTTCTATATTTTCATGAATTTAGGAACTTTTGCTTGCATTGTATTATTTGGTCTACGCACAGGAACTGATAACATTCGAGATTATGCAGGATTGTATACGAAAGATCCTTTTTCGGCTTTCTCTTTAGCTTTATGTTTACTATCTTTAGGGGGTATTCCTCCATTAGCAGGTTTTTTTGGAAAACTTTATCTATTCTGGTGCGGATGGCAGGCAGGCTTATATTTATTGGTTTCGATAGGACCCTTTATGAGCGTTATCTCTATATACTATTATCTAAAAATAATCAAGTTATTAATGACTGAACGAAACAAAGAAATAACTCCTCACGTGCAAAATTATAGAGGATCTCCATCTTCTTTCATATCAAAGAATTCTATCGAGTTGAGTATGATTGTATGTGTAACAGCATCTACTACACTGGGAATAGCAATGAACCCAATTATTGCAATTGCTCAGGATACCTTATTTTAAGGCCTATTTATTCGTTCAATATTTCTCTTACTAACCGGAAGAATTAGTCGATTTGTCCCGATATCCCCAAAATGGGAATAGGCCGAGATTCTGAGATGAACTTCTAATTATGGGATCAGCTTGATCATCGAATTAGAAGTTCATTCTAGACTAGAATAGGGTTATTAATAGGGCTGTGTACATTTTCATTATGGGAAAGGGTCATTCAAACGCATGTAAATAGATAGATATCTACGTCGTTCCATTCCATTTAGGAATCGATATATGCGTACATATGATCGAACCTGCTTTTGACATATCGTTATTTGGGTACCATATTTGCTTCTCTAGGCTTCTATTGAATCGAAAAAAAAGATGTTCGATCGTACATATTTTGGGTGCATATGAAAGATCCTTCGGATAATGAAAATCGAAATAATTTGATGATATATTAGACTTGGACCTATATAACCGATCGATATAAATACTCCAATACTCTATCTTTGTCATAGATTCTACATTCCATCTATAATGATAGATGATCACAATATAGATATCATATTCATGGAATATGATTCACTTTCGGGATGCCTTGATGGTGGAATGGTAGACACGCGAGACTCAAAATCTCGTGCTAAAGAGCGTGGAGGTTCGAGTCCTCTTCAAGGCATAATATTGAGAATGCTTATTGAATGAGCAATTCAACAACAAATATCGGATCTAATTGATTCTCTCGATGTACCGAGATCGATTTCTTCGATATCCGTTGATACGAAGTATTCCGGCGATTCCCTATATACGATTTGAGCTCAAGCTGTTGGAATAGGCTCGACAGTGGATCACAAGATCTTGGCGATCTTCTCTATCTAATGAATGGAGGAGTCCATTCCAAAATGGTCCGCCCTGCACCCATCCCCCGAGTAGATACCTCAGCAGGAATCACACAAATGCGGGTAGATCGATAGAGACTTCTGGGAAAATGCCCCCCCGTGACCCAACAGATGGAGTACACTCCACGGAGAGCTTTAGGGATTGGCGACTCGCCCATTCAGTGACTTTGGCACATATCTGGGCGTTATCGAAATCTGTGCTATTCGGTGAATTAGATTGGGTGAATTGGATAATAGACGTCTGTTGTGATCTAGCGGCACCCCATCTTTCCCCTTCAAAGGTATATCTGAAAGAGAATATGGTGCCTTTCGGCTGTGAATATCTGAATAGGGTGAACGAACTGGCCATCAGATCTGCTGATATACTATCTCCGGAACAATTAAGCTCATTATGGTCAACCTCCACGGAATGTGTCTTATCTATATAGGAGATATTTAAATTGAGAAAATCTATCAACCCGGGACGGAGAGAAACGTCTATCTATTTAGTTATTACAATGATCTGTTATCAGAGCAGATAACAACAACCATTTCATCGGACATGTGTCTTTTTCATTTTCCAATGGACCTTTCACTGATTCCAATGCATTTTCGCTTAGTGGGATGTTTTATGAATGGAAATTGTTCGATGTAGTGAGTAATAGGTTCTGGTTGTCCGTTGTTCAATAATCCTTGTTTAGGCAGCTCATGCATAGTGTACTAATTCGATCTAAGATTGAAATTGTTCCGTGTTTCGGTATTAGCATCTTGTTACATGGAGCTAAAGCCCTAAATATGGGATAAACAAGAACTAATGAGAACAGGAAACAAAAGACATCGGGAACCAAAAAGGAACATATGGGAGAAATTGGATCAAAAAAGGAAAAAGACCAAATCTCAGGTGGAATGCTTCTATTTATTTCTATGCCCATTAAAGAATGTATGAAGCTTGTTTCTTACTAATTATGAGGTATATGTAATTAAGGACACAGATTGAGAAGAATCTATATACCCCTCTTAAAGTCTTGCAAGATCTGGGAGTTGCGATCGAGCCTCAACAGCTATACCAATGTTGAATCCTGTGACTCTATGGGCAAATAAGGGATCCTTTCTTCCGAATGGGAAGTGTAATAAAAAAAAGAGGAGTACCGGAACCAAAATCGAAGAAATAAGGGGTAAGCATAGTAGAGAATATCTCATTAGGTTCAAGAAAATTGACTTGGCTCATATTCCTTGCTATGCTCACTCTTACACGGTCGAGATCTCGGAATAAGGAATATATCTTCAAATTAAAGATCTATCAACTCTTTGTTCTTCTTTTTATTCTTCTGACACACTTTCCATTCTTGGACAAGACTGAGAAAGGACTCATTTTCGAATAGGATCTGAAATCGAAGCAGATGTGGAACTTCTCATTTGTTTCCACGACCCCACTACCCGGTCAATTTCGTTCTACTTCATTTCATTGCTCTTTCATCGATGATGACAGATTCTTCCGGCTAAAATGGATATGTGAAATCTATCTTTTGTTGTATGAATTAAGCGTTCAATTTCCTTCGGAAAAAGCCATCTCTTTTTCAACAATGTCCTTGTCATTTGATTCAACAGCATTCTGTTAGATAGGAACAGATTTGATAAATATTGATAACTCTCGGATAGAGTATTATAAAGAAAAGATTCATTCGATAATGAACTATTGGTTTCAAGCCATCTTTGGCGATGAATTAACAATTCGAAGCGATCAACCCTTTCTTGCGGATTTTCAATCAACCAACGTTGATATAGAAATGTAGGAGTATATGGCTGTATACGTTTCAATCGGATACCAATTGCTTGAATGCGTTTGAAAGCCTCGATATGCTCCTTTTCTGCAAGAGGCAATTGTTTCCACGAATTCATGACCGAATTGGTCATGAATTTTGAATTATATCTACGAAAAGCACCTTGGATACTCTTTTTAGGGAAGAGATGCTTCTCTTGTCTTCTTATTGAACCGTAAGTAATATAAAGCCTTTTCAGCATTTCTTCATTTGCAAAAGATTCCCGACGTGAAAACACAAGGTGCTGATCTTGAAATAGTAAACCTGTGGGATCCCAAAGAAATCGTCTTCCTAGAAAGAACATTGGTTTCTTAGAGGATTTAGATCGCATTTGATATTGTATAGAAAATTGAAATACTCCTAACATTTCAAACCGCTCTTGTAATGATATATCTTCCAATTGAGACTGTATATGCTGTAGATTCTTTTGTCTTGCGTTAGAATGATTTCTCTCATGAACATAAAACCCTTTTTTATGCGGTCCTTTCTGGAGAGACCCTAAATTCTCTCTAACCCTTTTACAATAACTGATCTGCCCCTCTTGAAACAATCCGAACTGATACGAAAATCCCAATTCATTGGGTCTTTTTGTACGATCAAATAGATTACTGCGAAGAAAACTAAGACGCCAGATCCTAGGAGCCCAAACTATGTTATTGACTAATTTTTCATCCATTTGTCTTGCGTCGGGAGTTTCTTGTTGAAACTTCAATTCATATTCTTTATATAGAAACATTTTATTGACCATAGAAGAAACCCCTTTTCGCATCATATTGAGATGATTTCTCGTTTCGGACTGAGGAGCAAATGTGATTTGATTCTTATCAGACTTACCCCGGCATATCCCTAACCATGGAAACTCCACCAGAAGACTTTCTAAAAGACCAGAAGCTAAATCGAAATCATGCTCAGCGAATCTATCGAGAGGAATCCAATTCTCTCTGTTTTGCTCCGATATAAACCAGGAATCTCGAGCTGCTGATCCGGCCAAGCAACCCAAAATATGGGGGAGTATAGTCAATTCCTTCATAGTTGTTTCAGCAATAGAAGGTTCTAAATACCATTTGGACAAATAATAAAACCTTTTCTTCCATAATTCATTATTAATAGATAGAGGATTCATAGAAGAATTCCTTCTAAGTGTATTTTGTATAACAGCCTTCCCCACCTTATAGGGAAGTATTTCGTAATTTTGACCGGATCCAACCTGATTATCTATAGATTGCAAACCCCAAGTTTGTCTATAAAGAGCTAATCTAATTGTATCAGTGTCTATAACTGATTTCTTTTGGGTAATACCAATTGATAAGGCTTCATTGGCAAGTGCTGCTAGATCCCGTGCATTGGAACCTATGGTTCTAGATCCAAATTCATTGGGACAAGACAACTCTTTTTCCGAGTCAAACCCTTTGCTACGTAAAAGAATAATAAATTCCTTTTGTCGTTGTGGGATAGGAAGCATTCGAATATTGATTGACCTATCTAATCGATTTGGAGCTATTGGAGCTGGATCCACTTTTTTAGGGATATGAGTCGAAGCAATAACAAGAATATTTCTAGTAGAATCTTTCTCATCATCTCTAGAGAGATGGTTCACTAATAAACCAAGGAAAAAGTGAGTTAAGTAATTGACATTCAGTTCATGAATGTTTGGAATCCATATTATGCAAGGAGACATTCTTTTTGCCAATTCGAAGGTGAGGTTGAATTGGTGCATTTTTTGCACCACGTTATTCATACTTCGTATATCGAGGAAATTAGAATATTCACCTTTGTCATACAGGAACTTGTTTAGAGATATTCTTATTAGAGGAACATAAGAGTCTGCTGCTAGGCCCTTGACCAAATAGGATCGTCCGGTTTCCGTAGGACCTATCAGTAAAATCCCTTTGGAAAGGGATGACCCTAAGTGGAGTGAGAAAGGTTTTCCATAAAATGTGAGGTTCAAACCCCTAGAGATTTGTGAAGAGGTAATCTTCCGACAAAAAGCGAGGAAGACCCATCTTTCTGCTAAACGAGATTGATCGAACTCGTGATTCATTAGATCTTTCTGATAAGTGTCGGCTAAATAGATCAAGTAAAGAAGTCCCGGCTGCTCAGTGATTTGATAATCAAATTTATTCTTGAATAAATTATGGCTGTGAGTCAAATTCGATCCAAATTGAGAGATGTTTTTTTGTGTTATTAGAAACTGAACTAGTAGTTCTCTCTCTTTTCCAGAGATATCCATGCTGAAGCACGATCTGTTCAACTCTCTTCTTATAGGTGAATAAAGCTTTCTATTCCTCATAGAATAGATCAATTCATCCAGGAAATAGATGGATATGTCTCTTATATCCATAGAGAAAAGCAGACCAGGCAAAGGATGATCCATCAGTTTTTGCAACTCGATCGCGTATGACGGATCCATTAAATCTTTGATGCGTTCAAGGTGTATCTGTAACTCAATAAAGGCTGAGGAAACAACGAAAGAATATCGAAGAACGAAATATCCAAGGACGAAAAAAAGGATAAGGATCGAATATTCATACTCCCGAGCATTCAGTAATCTCAGGTGTGCCCATATAAATAGAGCTGATGGCTCATTCCTTTGATTAATCATTTCCTTGAATGAACAAAGATTCCATAAATCAAAAAGTTTATCCAAAATATTGGTTCTCAAATTACATTGTAGAAGTGCCCATAATTGATGATAAATTGCCCACGATAGATTCGATTTATGCATAATATCGTGCAAAATAGATACAAGTTGATCACTGCTATTTAGCAATATCTCCGGAAAAGTCTCTAGAAGTAGATTCTCGAGATATTTCCACCATGCAGAAGTCAAGAACCATGGCGTATATGTTCGGAACAGATCCCATTTTTGAAATGGACTCTCTATTTGAGAGATCCTATGCATCTCTTGTTTCTTAGCACGTTCATTGAAACGCGGTGAACAAAATGAGAAGAGATTCCGTTCCTCTTTAGAGAAATTCAAAAGGGTGCTTCTCTTATCTATGGCTTTGTTCTCAATTCTGTTTTTTGAACCTTCCGTTGAACTAGATTTTACAAACCAATCTCGAATCCGATGAAGCATTTCCTGGTTGTTCTCTTTTCTTTTTAGAAAGATTTCGGATAGTAAATCATCTTGATAAGATTGAGTTTGAATAAGACCCATGTTTGAACTGAAACCCCCTTTAAGGTACTGATCGAAGTTGTTTTCTTCTAAATCGGATCTATTTAAGAAGGGCTGGCAAGAAGTTCTTTCGAAATTGACTATTCGTTCTCTCGTTAAAGGCGTTGTAGAAATCTCTTCGATCGAGGAAATATCTATTTTGTCATGAACAAATGGATTCAATCGAGTTAGTAAATCGAAAGATTTGTACAAGTCATAGATTGATACAAACGTTTGGTTACCGCTTTGTTGCAAATCTTTAGATAAGAATATGTTAGATACTTGTGACTTTATAAGTGAAATAGTATCTTTATCCAAGTGAACAGGTCTTATTTTGCTAATGGACAAGGAAAACAGATTGCTGCGGATGGGCGAGATATTGAATAATTGTCCATATGTAAGATTATGATCTTTTGTATGAATCCTTTCCATATAAGAAGGTAATCTTTTCTTATAATTGAACCGAGGATGATGTGAATAATCGAAGAATTGTAGTGTATTTGCTTTATAAAAAGAAGCTCTCGATGAGCTTTTATTAGATAGTTTTACGGGATTCAACCAGTTGTCTCGATCGTTGGATATCGTCGAAAAATCAGTGTTATCGAACAATTCCATGCAATTCTTTTCATTATCGAATAAATAAATAAGAAATCGATTCACCGGTATCTCATGATAGAAAGATTGTGCTACTGTTCTTTCGTCGATCAAGAATTTCGATCTTTGTGAAAGATTATGGTCATACAAAATAAAGGGGTTGAATGTTTTTAAATGAACGATTTGAACACCAATTGATTTGAACAACTTATTGAATAGTTGATCATTCATACTTTTCAACTTATCAATGAAAACCTTAAGAATTCTAATATCCGAATGAGAGATGGAAATATCAAACTTATAAATAAAGATCTTCACAGTATTTTCAAAAAGAAAAGAAAACTTAGAATAATCTTTTTTGTTGGGGCTTCCAGACCAACCAATTGAATCTCTATTAGTGCATGATTCAATCGGATCGAACACTCTTTTCAAATCGTTTTGTTTAGAAACAAGATGCTTCGAACATTTATTCAAGTATTCGGTCTGATTGGACCATTTGTACACATTCAAATTCCGATTGATACATTTCTCAGTTCGAAGAATAGAATGATCAAACCATTCTTTTTGACCTTTTCTCCAATTTGATGGATGTCGGTTAATTGTATCTTTCGTTACATTATTCAAACTTTCATTTTCTATCCAATTTGTTCGAATTTGATCCTTTAAATTGCGACTGGACCCGTTCATAGAATAGAATTTATTGAATGCATTTTCCAAATGCCCGTGAATCTTATGACGAATCAATTTATACCAATTTGAAGTTTCAGTTCTGTAATTGTTAAGAGGGGTTCCTATTTCTGAACTCTTTTTGGAAGAGATTTGGATCAATTCTTTTTCGATTATTTGATCTAAACATTCATTCTCTTTATCAGTAATATTGAGTAGGATCAATAAAGATTGATTCTTCAATCTCTTCTTGTGGTTGAAGATCTGATTCAATAATCTATTCTTGTTCAGCTCATAGAATTGATTCACGTGATAATCAATATCAGGGGCAAATGTGTTATCATAAACCTGATTAGGCTTAGTTATTGATAGAGCGAATTTATCTGTTATTTTTAGAACTATTTTTTTCAATCGGAAATTGTTGTGTAATATGTATTGTTCTTTGCTTTGATCACAGAATGAAGAAAGTCGATTCCGAGACAAACTCCGGTTCATAAAGAGAATACAATTTAATTTGTTTGTATCCCTCTGATTTTTTCTAATCATATGAAATCCGGGATCTAATGAAATGGCACAATCTGAGGAAGGATTTTGAAAAAATGTTCTTATCTTCCACGGATCAACCATCCCATTCTTTTCTGATCCCCTGAAATATTTTAAAAAAACATCCTGTTGCCTTCTCAATAATTGAAAATTTTCAATAGGCTTCTTAGTAGCACTAGAACCCATACACGGTTCATCTATTGACAATATGTCAAAAAAATAAGAACGAATTGATTTTGTGAAATTCTCGATGAATCTTTTCCTTTCCTTTGGAAACAAATTCTCTGTTATAGGCTTCTTATCTTCCGTAAATAGTTCTTTCGTCCAAGAGATCGGAGAATCTTCTGAGAGACACTTTGAGGACAAATCTGATTCTATTTTTGTTCTTTTTATTCGAATAGAAGAAGAAGGATCCCAAAGAATTGATCTTTCTTTTAGTTGCTCGACCCCCGTTTTATTTATATATCCATTTGTGAAAATCCGTTCACAAAGATCTTTTTCAGGTTCCCAATACTCATTTTCAGTGAAATTGAGAGCCGAATCTATCTTCGAATCGATATCTTTCTCATCCTTCTCTGAATGAGTCTCCCAAGTTATCGGTCTCTGAGTCTCTGAGATTCTCTCATCCTTTTTGCTTATGCTCGTGTCATATTCTGAATTTTCACTAATGGGATCGAAATGATCTATGGATCGATTATAAGATCTTTTCAATTGGCTAGAATGATTGACTTTAATGAGAATAGATTCTGAGAAATCGTATAGAATATCCGACAAGAGATTCTGTATCTTGCTAAAAAGCTGATCATTGTTCACATCATTCAACCGAATGAATTTCTCTTTTAAGATGTCCTTCGAAAGATCCAATTTCTGCTGATCTTTCTCCCAACTAACAAAAGAATCTTTATAGAATTGCCATATATAAAATTCAGCATAATTTTGGAAAGAGAGATACCTTTTCTCTTTCAAGAGAATGGAAGATTCTGCAATAATTTGATCAGATTCACCCCAACTATTCCAGATCTGAAACAGATTCTTTTTCCACCAACGCGGCCTCCATTTGAATCTCTCTTGATAGGAGAATCGAGGATGGGAGAAATGCTCAATATTATTCGATTCAATAGTTGACTTCGATTTCTGCTGCTTGAATGGGCCCTCCACTTCGAATAGCATTTTTTCACAAAAAGCGGACATGAGATAACAAATTAGATTATTACCGAATATTTCGGCTTGCTGCTTCGAGCTCAAGTCGATCGTGTCCTGCTTATTTTTCATAAAAACACGATCGAAATGATATTCCCAATCATAGTCTTTGCGGATCAGATCATCAATATAGAATTCAAAAAACCCCTTTAGATATCCCACATCTTTCTCTTTCAATGACATCTCAATTCTAGCTATTGATTCCTGAGGGATCTTCCAACTAGGAAGAATCTCTTCTATGATCCAATTCTTCCACCATCGTGAACCCCAAGAATCAATTTGATTATACGCAGGCATGACACACACTTTTCTTTTTGAGGGAACCCAAGCATCCTCTTTCAAATCTCTCAAGTGACTTTGATAGATCTTTCTCCCTTTTGGGAAAGACAGAGAAAGATGCGGAAAGATCAACAAATTCTTATTGAAAGACTCGAAATCTTCTTCCGATGTTTCATCTCTAGGTTCAATATAGTTTATAGGCATAGGAAACAGTTTCATCGAATAGAACTTCTTTCTTTCAATCATACTTTTCTTATTCACGTGATATACAAGGACTGGTAATGTAAGTAGTACTACGCCTTTGATTGTCAAAGATTGATTGCTTCTTGAACCACGTAGATCGCGCAAAAGCAACGTACTAAGAATTCGAGAGTCAAAGAGCTTAATAAGACGTTCTCGATGGGAAACTATTTTAGTGAACAATCTCACCAAATTCAATTCGGTCCATGAATTTAATAAATATTGAAAGCTTCGTATCTCTTCCAATTTAAATATCCAGGATTTCAATTTTTGTCGTTTCATTCCTTTTTTACAATAATTACATTACAATAATGAAATAGTTTTTGATAGATCTCTATCCTTAAAGAGATTCAATGACTTTGGTCTTTTCCATTCTCTTTTTTTTTTTTTTTTCTTTCTATAATATTGATAGAGTATAGGCGTTGTGATAGAATACAGGTGTTGATTTCTATAGGTACATAGATCTATACATCTATTTGTTCTCTACCAATCAATCTGAGACGAAACCATATTGGATCTCTTGAAATAGAGTATCAAAAAAGATCTTATTTATATATTTTGGGTGATCATGAATAGAATGACATATCAATATAATATTGACATAAAGAAGAGCTTGCGTCAACCACTAAGAATTCAATTGATTCTATCTCAATAGATAGAAAGACTTATTGTTCATTTGAAATCGAAAATGACAAAGAATTGGATCCAGTCCGTTTCTTTATGGGCGAACGACGGGGATTGAACCCGCGCGTGGTGGATTCACAATCCACTGCCTTGATCCACTTGGCTACGTCCGCCCCAGAAGAACCAATTGAAAAGCCCCTATCTATGGTCATTCCTTCCAAGAAGAAGAGAATCTCTAAGCTCCGACGACGAGCTAACATTTGAATGTTGGTTGGCAACCTCTGACAGAAAATGAGAGTGAAAATGAGAGTGTTGCAAGATCGATAACCAAAACCAACTTGGAACCAACTCTCGAACAAAAGTTGTTCAGTCGTATACCTCTGTCAAATGTACTTGACATTAATTGAATGGGAGAGAATGGGATTTGGTTCCGACCAATACCAATTTTGAGTTGATACTCATATTCTTTATATGATATGCTCGTATTATAGAACGTATTGAACTTTAAACTACGCCGCAATGTATGGTATGTAATGTGTGTTATGAACTTAGCAATGTATGGTATGTAATGTGTGTTATGAACTTATTACGAGCCTTATTATGAGCTTAGACCCATGTGGTGCGAATAGGACAATATTAGTTGGTAGAGCAGTATTAAACGGAAAGAAAGAAGGGTACCAAACCTTTCATTTCAACAAAATGAAAGGTTTGGTATTGTCTTTTCGGCGATTGAAACACGCTAACAATCAGAAGTCTTGTC